CTAAAAAGTTTTCTTTTGGATGAGCTAAGAGTCGATAGAGTGAACTAAAAAGTTCTCCATCATGAGCTTTGTACCGCGCATAATCACTTACTTAGACGGGCTACAGAAAGTCATATAATGTATGAAGAAATGGAAAAAGATATGGGGTGGGGTGGGGGGGTGAGGGTATCCGATTCTCTATTGTAGGGGATATCAGAGAATCAACAACCCCCCCCCCGGTAAAGGAAAAACAAGGACACGGGGGGGTATTCTCTAGTGTAGGGGATGCCAGAGAATCAACAACCCCCCCACCCCGGCATTCGAGGGGGGGGGTCGCTATACCGGTACCCCCATCCTCTTAGTTTTTTGGGCGTTTCAACTAACTAATGTAACCTTTTGGAATATGTATGAAGTATTAAAAATCTATTCATTTTGCAGGAGAGGAGACACAATATGAAAAAAAAAAAAAAGAAAACATAATGAAATTCTTTATTTTAAAAACTATCTATCCATCTATCTAAAAAATAGATGGGGTATATTGCGCGATAACTAAATAAATAACTTACGTATGTGTCATGATCTCGACTATTAATGAATATGTACATCAATCCATATTGGTTAATTTCTAGAATGGATACTCGTCAAAAAATTAATCATGTGCCAGGAACCAGATTTGAACTGGTGACACGAGGATTTTCAGTCCTCTGCTCTACCAGCTGAGCTATCCCGACCATTCCCCCTTCTGGCGCAACATCTACTCATTTTAATAGAGAACTCGGGTCTATGTCAATTAAAAGGACGAAAGGTCTTACAAAGGCTTATCTAGGTGCCGTAATTTCTTTGGTCTTCAAAAAGAAGGACTTTGTTTCCTTTGTCTCTAAGTTTATTTAAGGTTTAGTACGCGTAATGATATTGATTGTGAATCACTCAAATGATTATTCCTTGCTCAAAGATATTCATTTGTACGTATATCACAAGACTTGTGATAGGGGAAAAGCATTTCCGTCCGGAGCCTTTAGCCCTTTTGAAATTGAAAACAAAAAAATGAGGAGCATAGCCACCTTCAAACTGTTAATAAAAAAAGGATAACTAGTTAGGGAGTGAAATAAGCTCTTGGGGATAGAGGGACTTGAACCCTCACGATTTTTAAAGTCGACGGATTTTCCTCTTACTATAAATTTCATTGTTGTCAGTATTGACATGTAGAACGGGACTCTATCTTCATTCTCGTCCGATTAATCAGTTCTTCAAAAGATCTATCAGACTATGGAGTAAATGAATATTTGATTCTTTTTTCAACTTGGAATCGATTCATAACCCAACAATTCTTCCTTTTTTTAATATAAATTTTTTCATTTCATATTCTAAAATTTTTATTTAGATAGAATTATCTATTTTATAATATATATTTCATATTCATATTATATAAAATATAATTCAGATTATCAGATTATATATATATAAATACAGATTACGGATTCGGGTTGTCATTAATCATTTGATATAGTTCACTACGTATATGCTTTACCCTTTTTTTTATTGAAGTTTTGACGGAAGAATTATTATAAGAACACAACACAGTCAACCCCATTTGTTAGAACAACTTCCTTTGAGTCTCTGCACCTTTCCTTTTTTTTTTATTCTTGCTTTCTGAACCCTTATTTTTTTCTTTTTTTTTTTTTTGAAAAAAGGAGTTGGCTCAGGATTGCCCCATTTTTATTAATTCCGGGGTTTCTCTGAATTTGAAAGTTTTCACTTAGTAGGTTTCCATACTAAGGCTCAAGCCAATTAAGTCCGTAGCGTCTACCGATTTCGCCATATCCCCCTTTCTTTTTTTTAAATTAGGATCTCAGTGGAATGTCTTTCCCCCCTCTTTTTTATTCTTTTATGTCGGAACCGTCGAATTCATTAGATTTGATACGGATTACTATACCGATTACTAGATCGAAAGGTGTTTCCTCCTTTTTTCTTTTTTGTCTAACTTCTTTCATCTCTATCGAAAGCCTATATTTTATTTTTGATTTGGTCTAATTAGAAATGATTCTATCATTTCTGTAGCTGCAACTCAATATGGATGGATATATACCATATATATCTTCTTATCCTTTTATTTTCCCATGCAATTTTTAATACTCAAGGGTTCGATTCTTTGTTTTTCATCTTAGTCTCTGAATGAAAGCAAAAGAATATCTTCTATCTTATTATGTTATTATGATCTATCTGGATTTCATCTTTATCGATTCTAAATTCTTATAATTCGAATTTTTTTTTTTTAATGAATTTTTTTATTCTTATCCTTTCCTTCCTTTTTTTAGGTTTTTTTCTTAGGGCAGACCTATATACTATAACAAAAAACAAAAATGAAAATAAATATCCATTTATATTAATAATATAATTATTTTCAATTTTGATTTGAAATGAATTTTAAAATTCATAGACTCACTAAACTAAATAGAAATAAAATTTCATATAATTTCTAAATAGAACGAAATAGAATTTAAATAGAATTTAATTATTCTAGACAAAAATAAAAAATATATAGAAATGAAAGAAATAAAAAAAACGAAATTCAATATTTATTTGATTTGAAATAAAATTTTTTTTTATTATAAAAGAATAAAAATGAATAGTTAATAATATTTAATAGCTAAGCCTAGACTAAGGTATAGTTTATCGAATTCCTATGTATGTAGAATTTCTGTGAGCCCGCTTAGCTCAGAGGTTAGAGCATCGCATTTGTAATGCGATGGTCATCGGTTCGACTCCGATAGCCGGCTTTTCTCTATTTTTTTTTTTTTTTGTTCGATTTATTTTACATGATGAATAATTTTTTGAAATCAAAGAACAAACAATAAGGTCCCCTTTCTTTTCTTATTCATATGAATAAAAGGAAAAGAAAGAGTCTTTTTCCTGATTTGGTGTGCGGAGATTTAACCCTCTCTTTTACTTTTATTTTACTTACATATTTTAAAATAAAAATACAAAATTAAATATATAATAAAAAGCGTATAGGATATTTATACAATAATAATTCATTTCATTATTTATTATTTATTGTAATACAATACTTCAGGGGATTTCGCTTCATTTATCATTTAGTTCAGTTTTAATTTCGATTTCTTTTGTAAAATGAAATATAAAAAAAGAAAATAAATAAAGAAAAAAGAAAGGAGTCTTTATGTCGCGTTACCGAGGGCCTCGTTTCAAAAAAATACGCCGTCTAGGGGCTTTGCCTGGATTAACTAATAAAAGGCCTAGAGACGAAACTCATCTTAGAAACCGATCACGTTCCGGGAAAAGATCTCAATATCGTATTCGTCTAGAAGAAAAACAAAAATTGCGTTTTCATTATGGTATTACAGAACGACAATTACTTAAATACGTGCGTATCGCTAGAAAATCCAAAGGGTCAACAGGTCAGGTTTTACTACAATTACTTGAAATGCGTTTGGATAACATCCTTTTTAGGTTGGGTATGGCTCCGACTATTCCGGCAGCCCGCCAATTAGTTAACCATAGACATATTTTAGTTAATGGTCGTATAGTAGATATACCAAGTTATCGTTGCAAACCCCAAGATACTATTATGGCGAGGGATGAACAAAAATCCAGAACTCTAATTAAAAATTATCTTGATTCATCCCCCCGTAAGGAATTGCCCAAACATTTGACCCTTCACCCATTCCCATATAAAGGATTAGTCAATCAAATAATAGATAGTAAGTGGGTCGGTTTAAAAATAAATGAATTGCTAGTGGTAGAATATTATTCCCGTCAGACTTAACCCTAAATAAAATACAAAGCAAAGAGTTCGGACAATTTTGCCCCCTTCTTTTGCCAAAGTAATTTGACTTAAGGTTTAAAGTCAGGGGTTTGGTCCGGATTTTCTCCGACTCATATATCCCACCCCTCCCTGGATTTTTCCTATTCATGTATCATAGATCGGCAGAAAGATTTTCATTCCTTGCCCGTACTTTACTTTACCAGTATTTTACGTACCGCAGCAATGAAAAGTCAAATATATATTAAAATTAAAATAAAAGAAGGACCTAACTGTTATGTTCTACTACTAAATTAAATGGTATTTCTTGTTGTTTGATTTGTTACAGTTAGGAATGTTGGCGAATTAAGCGAAAGTATGGAAAGAGAGGGATTCGAACCCTCGGTAAACAAAAGCCTACATAGCAGTTCCAATGCTACGCCTTAAACCACTCGGCCATCTCTCCTACACAATGATTATGACTCATAAACCGAAGAAATAGCGAGACATTACTATAATTAATTCATATTTATATGAATACTTTCGATTTTTGTTTCGATAGGGATGACCAGCCCAAATAGACCGGATTAAATCAATGAATTTGAGCGAATCCACTGATTGATTGATGGGTTTATGTTTTTTAGACCATGTATGATTAATGGATACTCTTCACCCATGGTTCTATTTCGATTTAGACTACAATTCCATAAAAATTCGAAAATTCCTTTCTAGTTTTAAAGTTCTCACTAACAAATCCTTTATCTCATCGATCTATTACAAATTCATGAATCATCCCGGGGATGTTTCTATTTGGTTGTATAGTGTATACTCGCTATGGACACAGGAAAAATAAACAGTTATTCTATTGATTTCCATCATAGAATGATTATTCGATTCTTTTTCCTTTACTCTTCTTTAGATCATAATTCAATCAAAATGATTTTTGACCTAATCGAAAAATTCCTTGATTCTTCCGCTTCGATGAAATTGGAATAGTTCCTATACTACTACATTTGTTTTGTATGAATTCGAACAGGATTCAACTATTTTATTTCTTATTGATTCTTGTTATTGATTTTTGAAAAAGGAGCAATTTGAGTATTTGGAATAATTGGAATAAAAAAAATTTTAAATATTAAAAAAATTAAGTAGTAGGAGAAGGTTCATTAAATTTATTTTGTTTGGAAATGAATCTGCTTTTATGTTATTTCGTACTGTAAAAATCCTTTGTTTGTGGGATCATTTTCCCCCAAAGAAAGGGTAATGAGAAGAATTATAGAATGGATTGATACCTATGCCTAGATCACGTATAAATGGAAATTTTATTGATAAGACCTTTTCAATTGTGGCCAATATCTTATTACGAATAATTCCGACAACTTCAGGAGAAAAGGAGGCATTTACTTATTACAGAGATGGTGTGATTTGATTCTTTTTTTTTTTTTTTAATTCAATTTTACTGCTTCTAGTTTTACGAAAAAGGCATACGATTTGAGATAGAAAGAAAAAATATTCTTATTCTATATTATTGAAATAAACTTCTATATTATTGAAATAAACCTACGCTTGTTGAAGGTGAAGTTTAGAAATAGAACAATTCCTTCTGTCGTGTATCCTCGATTGATGCAGCCTCAAATACTATGCTTCAGTTATCGATTTTAGTATTGAGCGAAAGGTTACACCTCTGTGTTCTGTATTACGGGTCAATCCTACTTCCTGGTAATATAGTATCAATAGGCGGCATAGGGGAAGAAGCACTACACCTAGCAATCGACAACACAAAAGCTTTGTTAAAAATAACCTACCTACTCCCCTCTCGTATCTGGATTGGGACTAACAAAAATGGTTGGGACAACAAATATCCATCTCGTTCGTACTTTGGTTATCCATATAACCATCGAAGACTGTTGAAGTGACTATTTCCTGGAAATTAGGAGGCGTTGAGGACAAAGGAATTGCTGGAGTTATCCTTTCTATTCAGTATCAAGACGTTTGATGTTAGTAAAAGCTCTTTCGAAAGAAGGTTGGCTAGATATTTTTTGTAAAAACGCTAGCCCCGCTCAGTCCATAATGAAAATATTGCACCCCTTTTTGATTCCATGTGTTTCTTATTCTCATTATGCATATTAAAGGAGGAGCCGTATGAGATGCAAATTTCACGTACGGTTCTGGAACGGAGATTCTTTGAATCGAATGACGACCGTAACGGATGTCAGCTCAATCCGAAGGAAATTATGCGGAAGCTTTACAGAATTATTATGAAGCTATGCGACTAGAAATCGATCCCTACGATCGAAGTTATATACTCTACAATATAGGCCTTATCCACACAAGTAATGGAGAACATACAAAAGCTTTAGAATATTATTTTAGGGCACTAGAACGAAACCCATTCTTACCCCAAGCTTTTAATAATATGGCGGTGATCTGTCATTACGTGCGACTATCTCCACTATAGAAAGAAAAAGGAAGACCAAATCTGCTAGTAAATACTAAAAAAAAGGCTCGCTACATCTGCATCGTCCAAAACGACGATTTTTATGAGCTGTAGCAAAGAAAGAAACTTCATATAAGTCAAAATATGAAGAAATAAGATATGCCTATATACCCTTTTTTAATGTCTATGGATAAAAAAAATCGAGAATTGATAGAGAGGAAGCACCGTAAAGATCTAGTAACGAGGTTTTGGGCCAATACATTAATAAAAGAACTGCTTACTTATGCCTATATATAAGATAGATAGAAGTTGGGAATTAACTTATGTAATAGAGTCGGTCCACTAAGGTATTGAGCGGCGGTGTAGGATCAGATCCCAAAGATAGTAAGTCTTTTCTTTCTTACCTATGGAAAGCCTTTTTCAAAGATTCTATATAAGTTTAGATATGAAAAAATTTCTATATGAAACCGAGATAGTTACCTTGCAGAAAATACTAACGATAGGAGTAAATACCTATGTATGCTTTATTCTTCCGCAGGTGGGAGAAAAGATAAAACTGATTATTAATCAAAATGAAAGTTTGAAACTCATGCGATTAACCTCTTTTGGTTACCCCGAAGAGTGGGATAGATCCATAAGAAATCTCATTCCGTTTTTCCCTTCGATTTGATAGGTAAAAAAAGGACACCAAAAGAATTGGCTGCGGAGCCGTATGAGGTAGGAAACTCTCAAGTACGGTTCTAAGGAAAGGAATTGACCCACCTATTCCGACCGGGGAGAACAGGCCATTCAACAGGGAGATTCTGAAATTGCGGAGGCTTGGTTCGATCAAGCCGCTGAGTATTGGAAACAGGCGATAACGCTTACTCCCGAGAATTATATTGAAGCACAAAATTGGTTGAGGATCACGGGGCGTTTCGAATAAAAAAATAAAAGTTTTTATTATTTCGAATTTTTTTATTTGTTAGAATTAATCTTGGTCCATTAGGTAAATAAAATGAAATCATTCTTTTGCGAAGAACCAATCAAAGAATTTCATTATATCCCTTCTCAGATCGTTCTAGTTTGTTTCGTAGGAATAAAGAATACACAGATACAGTACAGAATATATTTTTTTCTTATTAAAACAAATAAATTACTATAATATAGTATAATATAATAATATAGTATAATATAATTTTATATAATATAATTTTTTTTTAGAATAGAAAAAAATGGAATTCGAATACTAAATTATTTAATAATTGATAAGTATTTATCAATTAAATATTTCAAAATCAAAAATGAATAATAGAAATAAATTCTTATATTTTATTCTATTTCA